AAAATTCGAATCAAACTAGTAATTAAAGTAATTAATTTGTTAAAAGATACACGTTTTGTTAAAAAAAATCTTATATAAAATGTAAAATGTTAGATATTATAGCGTTTCCTATAAATGCCTTTTTATTGAAACGTAAAATAATCAATAAATTTTATAATTTATAATGAAACTAGTTAATGATTTGAAACAAACTTACTAAAAAGCGAGATTAGTACAAAATTTTTACCTTAGTTAATCCTATGATTCATATCGATTCATATCATAATCAAGTAATCTTTTTAGTGTAATTTTTTATCCTTACTTTATGAATATAAAGTCATCTAATAATAATGAAATTTTGTATTTTCGTTATTTTAATAAAAATCTTAGTTAATAACTAAATTCTCTTTTTATGAGCAAGTTGGTCATATCATTTGCCCAATTGTAACTTCTTTATTTTAATATTTAATTTTAATATTTAAAGTCTTTTGGAAAGACCCAGATAATATATAAATAATATATAAAATTCGAAAAATATCTTTAAGTTAGTACATCTCTTGATTTTTTTATTGACCCTTTTTGTTTTGAAATTGAAAGGGGGTAGGATCCGGTAAATCGTAAACAATCAATTAAGAATAAAAAAATTTTTTTATGGAACAGACATATCAATATGCGTGGATAATTCCTTTCCTTCCACTTCCAGTTCCTATTTTAATAGGAGCGGGACTTCTTCTTTTTCCGTCGGCAACAAAAAGTCTTCGTCGTATGTGGGCTTTTCAAAGTGTTTTTTTGTTAAGTATAGTCATGCTTTTTTCTATCAATCTGTCTATTCAGCAAATAAATGGCAGTTCTATCTATCAATATGTATGGTCTTGGATCATCAATAATGATTTTTCTTTAGAATTCGGTTACTTGATCGATCCGCTTACTTCTATTATGTCAATATTGATTACTACTATTGGAATTATGGTTCTTATTTATAGTGATAATTATATGTCTTATGATCAAGGATATTTGAGATTTTTTGCTTATATGAGTTTTTTCAGTACTTCTATGTTAGGATTAGTTACTAGTTCTAATTTGATACAAATTTATATTTTTTGGGAATTGGTAGGAATGTGTTCATATCTATTAATAGGGTTTTGGTTCACACGGCCTGTTGCTGCAAATGCTTGCCAAAAGGCATTTGTAACTAATCGTGTTGGGGATTTTGGTTTATTATTAGGAATTTTAGGTTTTTATTGGATAACAGGGAGTTTCGAATTTCGAGATTTATTCAAAATATTCAATAACTTGATTTCTAATAATCATAATGAAGTCAATTTTTTATTTGTTACTTTCTGTGCCGTTCTATTATTTGCCGGTGCAGTTGCTAAATCTGCACAATTTCCCCTTCATGTATGGTTACCGGATGCCATGGAGGGACCTACTCCTATTTCGGCTCTTATACATGCTGCTACTATGGTAGCTGCGGGAATTTTTCTTGTAGCTCGGCTTATTCCTCTTTTCATAGTTATTCCTCATATAATGAATTTCATCTCTTTGGTAGGAGTAATAACAATATTATTCGGAGCAACTTTTGCCCTTGCTCAAAAAGACATTAAGAGAGGTTTAGCCTATTCCACAATGTCTCAATTGGGTTATATGATGTTAGCTCTAGGTATGGGGTCTTATCGAAGTGCTTTATTTCATTTGATTACTCATGCTTATTCGAAAGCATTATTATTTTTAGGATCTGGATCCGTTATTCATTCAATGGAAACTCTTGTTGGATATTCTCCAAATAAAAGTCAGAATATGGTTTTTATGGGGGGTTTAACAAAGCATGTCCCAATTACCAAAACCGCTTTTTTATTAGGTACACTTTCTCTTTGTGGTATTCCGCCTCTTGCTTGTTTTTGGTCCAAAGATGAAATTCTTAATGATACTTGGTTGTATTCACCAATTTTCGCAATAATAGCTTGGTTTACAGCGGGATTAACCGCATTTTATATGTTTCGAATCTATTTACTTACTTTTGAAGGACATTTAAACGTTCATTTTCAAAATTATAGTGGCAAAAAGAATACCCCCTTCTATTCAATATCTCTATGGGGTAAAGAAGATTCAAAAAGAATTAACAAAAATTTTAGTTTATTAACGTTATTAACAATGAAAAATCATGAGATTTTTTATTTTTTTTCAAAAAAAACGTATCGAATTGATCAGAATGCAAGAAACATCACACAACCCTTTATTACTATTACCCGTTTTGGAAATAAGAAGTTTTTTTCGTATCCTTATGAATCGGATAATACTATGTTATTTCCTATACTTGTATTGGTTCTATTTACGTTGTTCGTTGGATCCCTGGGAATTCCTTTCAATCACGAAGGAGTGTATTTGGATATATTATCAAAATGGTTAACTCCGTCTATAAACCTTTTACACCAAAATTTGAATAATTCTATAGATTGGTATGAATTTTTTAAAGATGCTCTTTTTTCAGTTAGTATAGCTATTTTTGGAATATTTATAGCCT